TCAAACTCAACCTAAAGTAAATGAAGCGAAGTTTGCTGAAGTAGCCTACTTGTGTACTATAAAGAAGTATGAGACGAATTGAATAAATATCCAGACCGCTTCCTATTTTATATTATAGAAAAGGGATTCCTTTACTGACATAGTGGTAAGTTTAATTTAAGAAATTGAAAAATATTTAATATTCTTTAATATTCTTTGATTTCAAAAAGACATTCTCAATTATGTAAAAATTGGAATAAATAGGAAAAAGCCGGCTATCGGAATCGAACCGATGACCATCGCATTACAAATGCGATGCTCTAACCTCTGAGCTAAGCGGGCTCACATAACATCAATTTTATGTGCATACTAATTCAATAAAATATTGGAATCTTAATCTTAAGTATTCACTATTATGTCTTATCTATTCAGACTCGATATGAATAGAAAACAATAGAATATACAATTAAAAAAAAATATTGAATATTATAGAACATAACTATTAATATAGCGATATAGAATTTTGATTTTTTATCACAAATCACTAATACAATTTACATATTAAATTCGATATTTTTTTAGTAAATTCTAGATCTTATTAGATTCGATAGTAAATATTTTTATTTTAGTTAGTTAGTTAGATAGTTAAATTATTTAAATTTGTCATTTTTGAATTTGAATTCAAATGACATTTTAAATTCTTTTTATTACACTTCTATTTTTTCTATATTATTTGATTCCATATCATTAGGGATGATTAGTTCGAACTGATGAGACATTCCTCCGCTTTCATTCCATTCATAAAATTAATAAAGTAGTAAAGGCGGAAATTAAGACAACAAAAAAAGAGACCGTTCAAGTATTCAAAATTGCATGAGAGGGGCGACAGGTAGATATATGTAGATATATATAGGATATCTATTAATCTATATTGAATTACGGATCCAGAAATGATAAAATCCAATTTGATTGGCCAATATAGGGTCTCCTATAGAAGATAGGAGAAGACAGGTAAGAAATCAAAGAGGAAAAATGCTTCTTCGAAATAGGAATCGGTATCTAATATCTAATGAATTCAAAGGTTCCAGTAGAAATGAAAGAAAAAGGGAACGACATCATAACGCAATGAAATCCTAATCTTAACACAAAAGGAAGGGGATATGGCGAAATCGGTAGACGCTACGGACTTAATTGGATTGAGCCTTGGTAAGGAAACCTACTAAGTGATGACTTTCAAATTCAGAGAAACCCCGGAATTAAGAAAAAGGGCAATCCTGAGCCAAATCCTATTTTCAGGTTGAGAAAACGAAAACAAGGATAGGTGCAGAGACTCGACGGAAGCTGTTCTAACAAATGGAGTTGGCCGCGTTGGTAGAGAAATCTTTCCATCGAAAATTCAGAAAGGATGAAAGATATACATACGTATTGAATACTATATCAAATGATTAATGCCGACCCAAATGAGTCTGTATTTTTTCTATAAAAACGGAAGAATTGGTGTGATTCGATTCTTTCTTCAATGTGAAATCGAATATTCATTGATCAAAAGATTCACTCCATAGTCTGTAGATCCTCTTTTCAAGAACTGGATTAATCGGACGAGAATAAAGATAGAGTCCCGTTCTACATGTCAATGCTGGCAACAATGCAATTTTGAGTAAGAGGAAAATCCGTCGACTTAAAAAATCGTGAGGGTTCAAGTCCCTCTATCCCCAAAAAGCCTATTTGCCCCCCAACTATTTATCCATTCTATCCCCCCCTTTCCTTGCGTGAGTGTCCTTATACACTCGCCCTATTCTTTTTGAAATAGATCTGGTCGGAAATGTCTTATTATATCTTATATCTAAGATATACATCTTTGAGCAAGAAATCCCCTTTTGAATGATTTACAATCGATATCATTACTCATACTGAAACAGAAAAAGTCATCTTTTTTAAGATCCAAGAAATTCCAGTAACTAGATAAAACTTTGTAATCTTCTTTCGCCCTTTTAATTGACATAGACCCCCGCCCTCTAATAAAATGAGGATGCTACATTGGGACTTAGTCAGGATAGCTCAGCTGGTAGAGCAGAGGACTGAAAATCCTCGTGTCGCCAGTTCAAATCTGGTTCCTGACGCATGATTAATTTGGATGAGTCTCTCTTGAATAAATTAATTGATATGAATCGGCATCCCTATTCATTTTTAGTTTGGACGATAACACATACTTTTATCCATCTCGCCGAGATAGATCTCATCTATTTTTTTTTTATAGATGGGTAGAATTCTTTTAGATACTTTATCTAAAAGAATTCGATTCTATTTCATCTTTTTTATCTTTATGTCCATATGCCGTAAGTCAAAAAGAATGTTAATACTTCATATATATTCAAAAGACGCGTTCAAAAGGTTAAATAAGTTGGTTGAGATACTCCAAAGTCGAATCTAGAGAAATTGAAATAGACAAGATTAAGCTCAGATACAAATAAATAGAATCCGGTTCGATTTCTTCATTCCTACCTACATAACTTTCTAGAAC